TAGTGGGTCTGTGTGTTGCTAGGATTATTACTAGGATAGAGAGGGCAAAGGATCCTAGGTAGGCTTTAATTAATCCTGTGTGTATTGAAGTTGCGGTTTTGCTTGCGGCTACTTGCAGGTCGGCAAGGCCCTCTGGTCCTATTTTTTTAAGTCAGGAGAGGTCGATTAGGTGTAGGGCGATGTTTTGTCCCTTTTCTAGTAGGTTTTTGGATAAGAATCGGTGTACTAGGGGGTTGAAGTATCCTAATATAGAGGAGAAGTTTATAAGGGGATTTGGTTTGGGGTGGGTGAGGGCATGTGTTATGTTCGAAAGTTCTAGGGCTAGGATGATTCCCAGGACTGTCATTAGGATGGCAGCGGTTTTGGTGATAAGTGGCATGGTTATTGGGGGTGTTTTAGCCGGTGTGATGAAGGAGGTGATGATTATTCCTGCTATAATGCTGCCTAGAGCGAGTCGGGTTAGGGGAGCGGTGATTAGTGGGTTGTTTTCGTTTATTGATGTTATTGGGGCGATTCGGGTCCGTCCGGCTTGGACTAGAATGGTTATGCGGATGCTGTAGGTTGCGGTGAATGCTGTGGCTAGAAGGGTTAGGAGTAGGGCTCAAGTGTTTAGGTAGGATGTGTTTAGGCTTTCGATGATGAGGTCTTTTGAGTAGAATCCGGCTAGGAATGGGGTTCCTATTAGTGCCAGATTTCCGATAGTTAGGCAGGAGGTGGTGACTGGGAGTGTTTTTTGTAAGCCGCCCATTTTTCGGATATCCTGCTCTCCGTTTAGGTTGTGGATAATGGACCCGGAGCATAGGAATAGTATGGCTTTAAAGAAGGCGTGGGTTGAGATATGTAAGAACGCTAGTTGTGGAAGGTTTAGTCCAATGGTGACTATTATTAGTCCGAGTTGGCTGGATGTTGAGAAAGCAATGATTTTCTTGATGTCATTTTGGGTCAGGGCGCATGTGGCGGCAAATAGGGTTGATAGGGCACCCAAGCATAGGCAGACAGTTAGGGCTGTTTGGTTGGTAGCTAGTAGGGGGTGCATGCGGATAAGTAAGAAGATTCCGGCTACCACTATGGTGCTGGAGTGCAGTAGGGCCGATACTGGGGTGGGGCCCTCCATTGCCGCGGGCAGTCATGGGTGGAGCCCAAATTGGGCGGATTTTCCTGCAGCTGCGAGGATTAATCCCATGAGGGGGAGGGTTGGGGTTTGGTGGGGGTGTACGGCTTGTTGGATTTCTCAGGTGTTGAAGGTTGAGGCCAGTCATGCTATGCTTAAGATCAGTCCAATGTCTCCGATTCGGTTGTAGATTACGGCTTGTAGGGCAGCGGTGTTGGCTTCTGCTCGGCCCTGTCATCAGCCAATGAGGAGGAAGGATATAATTCCTACTCCTTCTCAGCCAATAAATAGGAGGAATATGTTGTTCGTGGTTGTTAGGAGAAGTATGGCAATTAGGAACGTTAGTAGGTAGGTAAAGAATTTTGTTACGTATGGTTCTGAGGCTATGTATCATATAGCGAATTGTAGAATTGATCATGTCACAAATAGGGCGATTGGAAGAAATATTATTGAGTATTGGTCTATTTTTAGGCTTAGGGGGATCTTGAAGTTTATGATGAACTTTCATTCTCAGTGGCAAGTGACAGATTCTACTCCGGAGTAAATGAATGTGGTTGCTGGGGCTAGGCTAATTAGGAATGCAGTTTTGACAGTGCGGGTGATAGTTGACGGGGTGTTTTTAAAGTTTTTAAATAGGAACGGTAGAATGATTGGGGTTAAGAGGACAGTTAGTGTGAGTAGTGTGAGGGAGTTGATTAGTAGTGTGGGGTTCACTGCTTTTACTTGGAGTTGCACCAAGATGGGTGGTTCCTAAGACCAGTGGATTGCTGTTATCCTTTAAAAGCAAGGGGGCTGAGGTTTTAGGCTCAGATGCAAGAATTAGCAGTTCTTGTTGGTTAGACCCTCCCCTCGGCAGGTAAGAAGGTTTGAACTTCTATTTTTAGAATCACAATCTAATGTTTGGTTTAAACTATACTTGCACGAAGGAATTCCGGAGATCAGTTCGGGTTTGAGGATTAAGAGGAACATTGGGATAATGTGGAGCGTTATGAGTAGGTGCTCTCGTGTAGTTGAGTTTTGGATGGATGTAATGTGGGAAGGGATAGGGCCTCGTTGGGTTATTAGCAGTATAAATAGGGTATAGGAGGCAGTTAGTAGGGTTGCAATTCCTGTTAGGATGATTGTGAACGCGGATCAGTTGAATAGGGTAACTATAATAGTTAGTTCTGCTATGAGGTTTGTTGTTGGGGGTAGGGCTATGTTCGTCAGGTTGGCTAGCAATCATCAGGTGGCTATGAGCGGTAGGAGGGGTTGAAGGCCTCGCGTGAGTAGTAGAATGCGGCTGTGTGTTCGTTCGTAGTTTGTGTTGGCTAGGCAGAATAGTATGGAGGAGGTCAGTCCGTGGGAAATTATTAGGATTATTGCCCCTGAGAATGATCAGTGGGTTTGGATTATTCCTGCAGCGATGACTAATCCTATGTGGCTGACAGATGAATAGGCGATTAGTGATTTTAGGTCTGTTTGTCGTAGGCAAATTGAGCTAGTTATTAAGGCGCCTCATAGGGCTAGGGTTAGGAAGGGGTAGTGTAGGAGGTTAGACAGTGGCCCCATTAGTAGAGTGACCCGTATGATCCCGTATCCTCCTAGTTTTAGTAGTAAGGCGGCAAGGAGTATTGAGCCTGCAATGGGTGCTTCTACGTGGGCTTTTGGTAGTCAGAGGTGTAGGCCGTATAGTGGAGCTTTTACTATGAATGCTATAAGTAGTGCTAGACCCGACAGTATCCCTGTTCATGAGGTGGATAGGGTTGGGTGGGTTAGCTCTAGGGTTGGTAGGTGCAGGGTGCCGATTTTTACGTACAGGTGTATGATTGTGATTAGTAGGGGCAGTGAGCTTACTAATGTGTAGAATAGTAGGTAGATGCCGGCGCTTAGACGTTCTGGCTGATTTCCTCATCGTGTGATTAAGATTAGGGTGGGGATAAGAGTTGCTTCGAATGAGATATAGAATAGCGCTAGTTCTGTGGTAGAGAAAGCTAATAGGATGAATGGTTGGACTGTGATTAGGGTTGAGATAAAGATTCGCTTACGTGGTAGTGGTTCTTGTTGTAGGTGGTTTTGGCTCGCTATGATCATGAGTGGGAGCAGTCAGCAGGATAATACTAGGAGGGGGGACGAGATTTGGTCAATGCCTGTTCAGTCGGACAGGAATTTGTACGGGTAGTAGGTTGGGATTAGTCACTGGAGGCTTAGGGCGGCGATTAGGAGGCTGTATAGGGTAGTGTTGGTTCATAGGAATTTTGGTGGAGATAGCAAGGCCGTTGGGAGAAGTATGATTGTTGGTAAGATGATTTTTAGCATTGTAGAAGGTTTAGGTTATGTAAGTGGTCGGAGCCATGAGTGCGTGTGGAGGCCACTAGGATGGCTAGGCCTGTGCCTGCTTCACATGCTGAGAAGGTTAGTATGAGAATTGGTACCATGGTGAATGAGGGGGTTTGGGTTTCAATGGATCATATTGACAGGCCCACAAATATTGATAGTATTATGCTTTCAAGGCATAGTAGGGCGGATACTAGGTGGGTCCGATGGAAGGCTAGCCCCAGTCCGCTGAAAACGAAGGCTGAGTAAAAACTTAGGTGTAGGGGTGACATAAGAAAGTTACAGGGTTGGCTGTAATCTGCTGGGTCGAAACCAGCTGTCTTTCTGGTTAGACTAACTTTCTGTTACTCTGCTCATTCTAGGCCCCCTTGAATCCATTCGTAGGCCAGTCCTAGTGTTAGAAGAAGGAGGATGGCTACGGTTCAGGCGAGGGTCAGTAGGGGAGATTGGAGTTGGATAGCTCATGGTAGTGGGAGGAGGAGGGCGATTTCTAGGTCGAATAGGAGGAAGAGGATAGCTACTGAGGAAGAATCGGATTGAGAATGGTAGGCGAGCAGATCCAAGTGGGTCAAATCCGCACTCGTATGGTGATAGTTTCTCTGAGTCTGGGGCTATTTGGGCGAGCCAGAAATTTAGTGCGATTAGGATGGCACTTAGGACCGATGATAGGGCGAATATGAATATGAGTATGTTCATTGCTCTTCTCTGGATTTCGACCAGATTCTAGAGATTGGAAGTCAATTGTAATTAGTATACTAGAAGAGCAAGATCCTCATCAGTAGATGGTTATGTAGAGGAATAATCAGATGACGTCTACGAAGTGCCAGTATCAGGCTGCCGCCTCGAATCCGAAGTGATGGCCCGATGTGAAGTGGAATTTAATTAATCGGAGGAGGCAGACAGTTAGGAAGGAGGATCCGATGATTACGTGAAGTCCGTGGAACCCGGTAGCAACAAAGAAAGTGGATCCGTAAACGCTATCAGCGATTGAGAATGGGGCTTCATGGTATTCTATCGCTTGTAGGGCTGTGAAGTAAAACCCTAGGAGGATTGTTAGTGTTAAGGCGTGGATGGCGTGTTTTCGATTTCCCTCTGTGATGCTATGGTGGGCTCATGTTACGGTGACGCCTGAGGCTAATAGGATGGCTGTGTTTAGCAGGGGGACCTCTATTGGGTTGAGTGGTTTAATTCCTGTTGGGGGTCATTGGCCTCCCAGTTCTGGGGTTGGGGCTAGGCTTGAGTGGAAGAATGCTCAGAAGAATCCTAGGAAAAAGAATGCCTCGGATGTGATGAAGAGGATTATGCCGTATCGTAGGCCCTTTTGGACTGTGGGAGTGTGATGGCCTTGGAAGGTGCTTTCTCGTACAATGTCTCGTCATCATTGGAGTATCACTAGGAGTATTGAGAGGAGGCCGAGGGTTAGTAGTATGGATGAGTTGTAGTGGAATCATATGATTAGCCCTGAGGTTGTGAGTAGTGCAGCGGCCGCTCCGAAAATTGGTCATGGGCTTGGGTCTACTATGTGGTAGGAGTGCGCTTGGTGTGCCATTAAATGTTTTTTTGTAAGTATAGGCTTAGAAGGAGGACGAAGACGTAGGCTTGGATTATGGCTACTGCTACTTCTAGAATGGTGAGGAGTAGTAGGATGATTATTGTTAGGGCGGATACAGCGGGAAGGGTGGGTGCGAGGGCAATGGAGGCTGTGGAGATGAGTTGGATTAGTAGGTGCCCTGCTGTGAGGTTAGCTGTAAGACGGACCCCAAGGGCTAGGGGACGGATTAGTAGGCTAGTCGTTTCGATTAGGATTAGTGCTGGGATTAAGGGCGTTGGAGTGCCTTCAGGTAATAAGTGGGCTAAAGAGGCTGATGGTTGATTTCGCACGCCTGTTAGTAGTGTGGCAAGTCATAATGGAAAGGCTAAGGCTATGTTTATAGATAGCTGGGTGGTTGGGGTAAATGTGTACGGAAGGAGGCCTAGAAGGTTGATTGTGAGGAGTATGATTATTAGCGATGTAAGCATTATGGCCCATTTGTGGCCGTTTTTGTTAAGTGGGACTATTAACTGTTTTGTGATTAGGTGCAGTAGTCATGTTTGTAGAGTAGATAGACGGTTGTTGATTCACCGGTTGTTTGGGGATGGGAATAGTAGGGCTGGGAAGAGCAGGGACAGCAAGATTAGAGGGATACCGAGTAAATGGGGGCTAGAGAATTGGTCAAAGAAGCTTAGGTTCATGGTCAGGGTCATGGTGTGGGTTTGGTGGTGAGTGAGGTTTTACTTGATGGGGGGTTTGTTATGGTGAAGGCTAGCAGTTTTGGTTGAATTAAAAGTGCTAGGGTTAGTCAGGTTATGATTATGATTGAGAATCATGGTGCAGGGTTGAGTTGTGGCATATCATTAAGGAGGGGGTCCCCCTCTTTGGCTAGCTTAAAAGGCTAGTGCTGTTGCATAGCTTCTTAATGATTAGGATGATGATAGGAGGGATGATCAGGCTTCGAAGTATGGGAGTGGGGTTGATTCTACCACGATGGGCATGTAGCTGTGGTTAGCTCCGCAGATTTCTGAGCATTGTCCGTAAAAAATCCCAGGTCGGGTGGCGATAAATGAAGTTTGGTTTAGTCGGCCTGGGATTGCGTCTGTTTTAACTCCGAGTGTTGGGACTGCTCAGGAGTGAAGTACGTCCCCTGCAGTGATGATTACGCGGATGGGGGATTCTATTGGGATAACCACGCGGTGGTCAACTTCTAGTAATCGGAAGTGGCCGTTTGGTAGGTCTGTGGTGGGTACTATGTAGGAGTCAAATGATAGGTCTTTGAAGTCCGTGTACTCGTAGCTTCAATATCATTGGTGACCGATGGCTTTTAGTGTGAGGTCTGGTTCGTCGATTTCGTCTATCATGTAGAGGATTTGCAGGGATGGTAGGGCGAGGAGTACCAGGACGATAGCAGGTAGGATAGTCCAGATTAATTCTACTTCTTGGGCGTCTACGGCGTTGGATGAGAGTTTTTCTGTCAGCATATGGGCTAGGAGGTATAGAACTAGGCTGCAGATAGCCAGGGCAACGATTAGAGCATGGTCGTGGAATTCGACAAGTTCTTCTATAATTGGGGATGAGGCGTCTTGGAATCCTAGTTGGGAATGATTGGCCACATGAGATGTACAGGGTTTTCACCTGTGATTTAGTCTTGACAAGGCTATGTAATTGGTTTACTAACGTCCCATAAGAAAGAAGCATTAGTGGTTAATGCAGCTGGCTTGAAACCAGTGTATGAGGGTTCGATTCCTTCCTTTCTTGTACTTGGACGAAAGCCGGTTCCTCGAAAGTGTGATATGGGGGAGGGCAGCCGTGGATTCATTCAATGTTTGTGGCGGTTAGTTCTGGTTGTAGGACTTTTCGTTTAGCTGAGAAGGCTTCTCAAATGATGAATATTAGTATGATTACAGCTACCATTGAGATTAAGGAGCCAATGGAGGATACGGTGTTTCATAGTGTGTAGGCGTCGGGGTAGTCCGAGTATCGTCGGGGCATTCCTGCTAGGCCTAGGAAGTGTTGGGGGAAGAATGTGAGGTTTACTCCTGTGAACATAACTCCGAAGTGGGCTTTTGCTCATGTTTGGTGTAGGGTAAATCCGGTTAGGAGTGGGAATCAGTGGGTAAATCCTGCTAGAATGGCGAAGACGGCGCCTATAGATAGAACGTAATGGAAGTGAGCAACTACGTAGTATGTGTCGTGCAGGGCGATGTCTAGAGATGAGTTTGCAAGGACGATTCCTGTTAATCCTCCAATGGTAAACAGGAAGATGAACCCTAGGGCTCATAGCATTGGGGGGTCTCACTTGATCGTTCCTCCGTGTAGGGTGGCTAGTCAGCTAAATACTTTGATTCCAGTGGGAATGGCAATGATTATAGTAGCTGATGTAAAGTAGGCTCGAGTATCAACGTCCATTCCTACTGTGAATATGTGGTGGGCTCAGACGATAAACCCTAGGAAGCCGATGGATAGTATGGCTCAGACTATTCCTATGTAGCCGAAGGGTTCTTTTTTGCCTGAGTAGTATGTGACTACATGTGAAATGATTCCGAATCCGGGTAGGATTAGGATGTAGACTTCTGGGTGTCCGAAAAATCAGAACAAGTGTTGATACAGGATTGGGTCTCCTCCTCCGGCGGGGTCGAAGAATGTGGTGTTTAGGTTTCGGTCGGTTAATAGCATTGTGATACCTGCGGCAAGCACAGGGAGTGATAGAAGTAGTAGGATGGCGGTAATTAGGACGGATCAGACGAATAGTGGAGTTTGGTATTGTGAGAGTGCGGGGGGTTTTATGTTGATGGCTGTGGTAATGAAGTTGATGGCTCCAAGGATGGAGGAGATGCCAGCTAAGTGAAGTGAGAAAATGGCCAGGTCTACTGAAGCTCCAGCGTGGGCTAGGTTGCCTGCTAGGGGTGGGTAGACGGTTCAGCCTGTACCGGCGCCAGCTTCTACGGTGGATGAGGCTAGTAGCAGGAGAAATGATGGTGGGAGGAGTCAAAAGCTTATGTTATTCATTCGTGGGAATGCTATGTCGGGGGCGCCGATTATAAGGGGGACCAGTCAGTTACCAAATCCCCCGATCATAATGGGCATGACTATGAAGAAGATTATTACGAAGGCGTGAGCGGTGACGACTACATTATAGATCTGGTCGTCACCAAGGAGAGTTCCCGGTTGTCCCAGTTCTGCGCGGATTAACAGGCTGAGTGCGGTGCCAACTATTCCTGCTCATGCCCCGAAGATAAGGTATAGGGTGCCGATATCTTTATGGTTAGTGGAAAATAGTCATCGGTTGATGAAGGTCACGGGTAAGATGGCTGAATGTTAAAGCGTTAGGCTGTAGTCCTTTTTACAGAGGTTTAATTCCTCTTCTTATCGACCCTGTAGTGAAATTCATGTTGAGTTGCAAGCTCATCGATGCGTACTGAGGTGCGTCAGGGTCTTTATAGGCAGAAGCCAATTGGCTTGGGCGTCTAGCTGTTAACTAGAATGTTGCGGGATCGAAGCCCGCCTGTCTAGGGGAGGCTTTAGCTTAATTAAAGTGTCTGATTTGCATTCAGAAGATACAGGTTAATGTCTTGTAAGTCTTAATATGCCAGAAACTAAGAGGGTTTAACTCTTATTTAAGGCTTTGAAGGCCTTCGGTTTGGGGGGGTTATCCTAAGTTTCTAGACAATGGCGTGTATTATGGGGGAAAGGGGAAGTAGGAGAATTGATAGTGAGGCAAGGACTGCGGTAGGTGTGCTTGGGGTTTTGCTAGTGTATCATTGTTTTATGTGGTTGGAGGAGTTAGGGGGAAGAGTAATTGTTGAGTGGTATGCGAGGCGTAGGTAGAAGAAGAGGCTAAGTAGTGATAGCATGGCGATTGCCATGGCTGCTGGTGTTATTTCTTGTTTAGTCAGTTCTTGGATAATGAATCATTTTGGTATAAAGCCTGTTAGTGGGGGAAGGCCGGCTAGGGATAAAAGTATTAGTATTAGGGTGGCGTTCAGTACTGGGGTTTTTGTCCATGAGGTTAGGATTATAGTTAAGTTGAGGGCTTTGATTTTGTTAAGGGCCATGAATACGGCTGATGTTATGATTGCGTAGAGGTAGAAGGTAAGTAGGGCTAGTTTAGGGCTGTAAACTAGGATAATGGCGATTCAGCCTAAGTGGGAAATGGATGAGAAGGCTAGGATTTTGCGTGTTTGTGTTTGGTTTAGTCCTATTCAGCCTCCCAGCGCTGTTGAGGCTAGTGCTATAGTGGTGAGTAGGGCTGGGTTGAGGGATTTGGATGTTAGCAGGAGTAGGGTTAGAGGGGGGAATTTTATGAGGGTTGAGAGTAGGAGGGCTGTTATTAGTGGGGATCCCTGTAGTACTTCTGGAAATCAGAAGTGGAATGGGACCAGGCCTAATTTGATAGCGATTGCTGCTGTTAATAGTAGGCAGGAGGTTGGGTGGTTTATTTGTGTAATGTCTCACTGGCCGGTGGCTCAGGCATTGGTTATGCTGGAGAATAACACTAGGGCGGAGGCAGCTGCTTGGGTTAGGAAGTATTTTGTTGCGGCTTCTACTGCTCGTGGGTGGTGGGATTTGGCAATTAGGGGGATAATGGCTAGTGTATTGATCTCCAGCCCGGTTCAAGCTAGGATTCAGTGGTTGCTGGAGATTGTGATTGTTGTACCCAGGATGAGGCTGAAGGTTACAATTGGGGTTGCGTAAGGGTTCATTAGTAGGGGAGGGGGTTGAACCATCATTTTCGGGGTATGGGCCCGATAGCTTGATTAGCTGACCCTACTAGAAAATAATATAAGGGGAGTATGGAGAGCTTTGATTTCTCCTGTGTAGGTTCAATTCCTACTTTTCTAAGGTCGGCAGGAAATGAGAGGGCTGTTATACCTCTATGTTCACTTTATCATAGTGACCCTTTGGAGTTCAGGCACATTTCCTCATGTAAGGAGGTAGGCCTGCATAGCAGATGGGTATGCTAGTGTGTCAGAGGCATAGAGCTAGTGTGAGGGGTAGGAAGTTTTTTCATAGCAGGTGTATCAGCTGGTCGTATCGAAATCGTGGGTATGAGGCTCGGATTCATAGGAAGCCAAAGGATAGTAGGAGGACCTTTGTAGCCAGAATAACGGGGAATAGTTCTGGGGGTGGTCCTAGGGCACTTGGGTTTAAGAATATGATGGCTGTGAGTGTGTTTATTAGTATGATGTTGGCGTATTCGGCTAGGAAGAATAGGGCGAAGGGCCCTGCGGCGTATTCGACGTTGAATCCTGAAACTAGTTCAGATTCGCCTTCTGTAAGGTCGAAAGGAGCTCGGTTTGTCTCTGCAAGAGTAGATACGTATCATATTATTGCCAGGGGTCATGAGGAAAAAATGAAGTATAGGGGTTCTTGTGCTACGGCGAAGGTGCTGAGAGTGTAGCCTCCGCTTAGTATGATCACTGATAGTAGGATAATGGCTAGTGTTACTTCGTATGAGATAGTCTGTGCTACTGCCCGCAGGGCTCCGATTAGTGCGTATTTGGAATTTGAGGCTCAGCCCGATCATAGGACTGAGTAGACGGCCAGGCTTGACATGGCTACTAGGAAGAGGACTCCTAGGTTTAGGTCTACCAAAGGGAATGGGAGTGGTAGGGGTGCTCAGGTGGTGAGAGCCAGGACAAGGGCTAGTATTGGCATTAGGATGAATAGTATTGGAGAGGAGGTGGAGGGTCGGATGGGCTCTTTGGTGAATAGTTTCAGCCCGTCCGCAAATGGTTGGAGCAGGCCAAAGGGCCCCACGATGTTAGGGCCTTTGCGAGATTGCATGTAGCTTAGGATTTTCCGCTCCACTAGGGTTATGAAGGCTACAGCAATTAGGATTGGGATGATATACAGGAGGGACATAATGAGGCAGCTTAGTATTGTCATTTGTACCATAGGCGGGGCTAGAGAGAGGATTTGAACCTCTGGGGAAAGGGCTTAAGCCTTTTGCACTTGCCGGGCTCTGCCACTCTAGCGGGTCCTTTTCTAGGATTGAAAGTGGTGGGTGGGGCCCTCTTCACGGTTCAGTTGGTTTCACCATTTAGGGGGGGGGGGCGTGCCTGTAGTATTGGCCCCACTTTCCCGGTCCTTTCGTACTGGGGAGAGTATCGCATAGATAGAAACCGACCTGGATTGCTCCGGTCTGAACTCAGATCACGTAGGACTGTTAATCGTTGAACAAACGAACCCTTAATAGCGGCTGCACCATTAGGATGTCCTGATCCAACATCGAGGTCGTAAACCCCCCTGTCGATATGGGCTCTTGAGGGGGATTGCGCTGTTATCCCTGGGGTAGCTTGGTCCATTAATCAATTATATTGGGTCTGGTCACTGTTAGCACTTTGAGGGGTAGCTCTAGGTAAAGAGGTGTGGTCCTGTTTTTGGAGGATTCGTTCTTCTCCAAGGTCGCCCCAACCGAAAAATATCGACCAGGCTCTGCGATAGTAGTGGCCCCAGTGGGGTTGGTTTGAGGTTCGCGGTGGTCGTTGATTTTTAAGTTCCACAGGGTCTTCTCGTCTTATGTTCACATCCCCGCTTTTGCACGGGGAGATCAATTTCACTGATTGTCCGTGAGAGACAGTTAAGACCTCGTTTAGCCATTCATACAAGTCTCGATTTATGGGACAATTGATTGCGCTACCTTTGCACGGTTAGGATACCGCGGCCGTTAAACCTAAGTCACCGGGCAGGCATCACCTTCAATACTTGTTTATTTGCTGAAGGCTATGTTTTTGGTAAACAGTCGGGCCTTGTGATTTGCCGAGTTCCTTTCACAGATTTCAATCGTTCTTATGGGCGCTCCTGAGTCGGGTTAACAGGGTTGGTTAATACGTGGTCTTGTAGGAGTTTTTGTATTTGTCTAGGTCTGTTAATAATGTTTCCATGTAAGCTTGCGCCGTTAGAGGGGTGTGGCCCCGAGTTACTTATTTTAGCATTAATTCTCCTATATTCATAGGTTGACCTGTTTGTGATAAGGGAATCCTCTTGTTTCGATATTTTTAGTGTCGGAGCTTTGACGCACTCTTTGTTGATGGCTGCTTTAGGGCCCACGGTAAGGTCGGTAGAAGGAGTTATCCGCTAGTCGAGGTTGTATCCTTTTTTAATGGAGCTGTCCCTCCATTAAATAGCTCTTAATCATCTCATTAGGGTTCGAGTGGTGTCCGGTAGGGAGGATTAAGGGGGAACTTAGATTCGTTTCACAGGTAACCAGCTATCACCCAGCTCGGTTGGCTTTTCACCTCTACTGACAAGTCATCCCACTCTTTTGCAACAGAGACGGTTCGTTCTATTTAACTGCTTGAAAGTAGCTCGCTTGGGTTTCGGGGAGGCAAACTTTAGTTCACTTTGCTTGGTTGTTCTCGCTAAATCATGATGCAAAAGGTACAAGGGTTGATCTTTGCTGTCTTTCGCTTTGATTATTTCATTATTATTTCATCTTTCCCTTACGGTACTAGGATCTCTATCGCGTCGGAATGTCTTTTCTATCGCCTATACTAGGACTGTAAAATGCTTTAGTTTAGTCTGTTTAGTAAATTTTTTAGCTTTGGTGGTTATTTTATGCGGCTGAGCTAGAGGGGGGGCTTCAAGACGATCTGGTTTAGCAGATATCTTTCAGGTGTAAGCTGAGTGCTTTGAATGTTATAGCTACGTCTTGTATATTCTAAGTACACCTTCCGGTACACTTACCTTGTTACGACTTACCTCATCTTTAGCGTGTTAATGGTATTAGTTATGTGGGATATAGCTTTTGAGGAGGGTGACGGGCGGTATGTACGTGCCCCAGGGCCGGCTTAAAGTAGGCTCTATTGTCCCACTTTACTGCTAAATCCTCCTTCCAGAAGCAATTTCAAACTTCTTTCCGTGTGCCCTATGTATAGGGAATGTAGCCCATTTCTTCCACTCCATAGGCTATACCTTGACCTGTCTTATTAGCGGGATGCTATTGTGTCCACTGTTGTGCTCTCATTCGAGGTGGGCTGGCGACGGCGGTATGTAGGCTGTGTTGGCAAGGGGTGGTTGGGTTAATCGTGGATTATCGATTGTAGAACAGGCTCCTCTAGGTGGGTTTGGGGCACCGCCAAGTCCTTAGAGTTTTAAGCGTTTGTGCTCGTAGTTCTCTGGCGGATACTTCGGTAAAGTAAGTATCAAGATTTAGGGCCAGGCATAGTGGGGTATCTAATCCCAGTTTGGGCCCTGGCTTTCGTGGGTTTAAATCAGTCGTTAGTTCCTAAGATCATCTTAATGGTGTGTTTAGGTGCATCTTGGGCTTATGACAGCTTAGTTGCATTTTGATCTTAGTTAGCTAGGATAGGCATTTTACCACTCTTTACGCCGGGTTTATGGGACGGTTGATTTGGGTTTCTTGTGTGACCGCGGTGGCTGGCACAAGATTTACCAACCCTTAAGGAAGTGAGTTGTTGCTATAACTAAGTCAAGTTTGCACTCATTGCTTAATGTTAACTACTGCTGAATACCCGTGGGGGCGTGGCTTAGCGAGGCGTCTTGGGCTACTACTTGGGTGTGCCTGATACCCGCTCCTCAAGGCCTAGGTGGTGGGTAGGTGGTCGAGGGCGTTTACACTGGGGCGCGGATACTTGCATGTATGAATTTAGCAAAAACCAACCGTAAGGTTAGGACTAAGTCTTTTGTCCGCAGGTACGTTCGTGTGCCGTCTTGGCAGCTTCAGTGCCATGCTTTATGCTAAGCTATGTGGACGGGAGTGTGATTAGCTGATGGTTGAGTGGTGGGTATACGAAATTGTTGCTTGTGTTACCCTTATTTAGTACTGGAGTTTCCCTAATAAATTTAAGTTGTTTTGTATATGTTTGTATATATATATCGTCGGGAATGTGTAGGGCGAGTGATGGAACTCTTGAGGTACATTGGGTAATAAAGGTTTATGTCATGTGGTGCATTGATGTTGTGGTCTTAAGTAAGTGGAAGTTTACTGGATTGGTTTGATGAGGCGCAGGGGTTGCGCTTGGTGGTTTTTGTTTTTGTTGCATGTCCTGTGAGCATTCACTGAATAACCCCATTTAACCCGGAGGGTGGAGGTGACATTAACTGAATGTGGTCAAAGTGCATCAGTGTCAGAATGATTCCCCATATACGCCAACCGTCTCATTGAGGGACCCTTGAAATATAGGATAGACCGTGAGGCAGGTGTGTCCAGGCTTAGATTGTGGGACCACCGAAGTCACTGGGAAGGGCCACCTGTGAGGTAACCCCGGAAAAAATAAAAGGAACCAGAGGCGCCAAAAAGCTGGAAGATGCCGCGATTACGCATTGAAATGGTGAAAGTACTGCACAGATGCCACTTTGAAGGGCAAGTAGGAGTGAGTGAACCCAATTGATGGCCCTGACCGAGGAACCAGAGGCGCAAAAATGTGAGGAGGGCGAGGGGTTTAGGGGGAACGTATGGGCCTGAAGCTAGTCATACCGGACATTATATGCAGCGGGTTGCTGATTTCACGTGAGGTGTACGACTAATAAATCCATCTGATACGAACTGCATGAGATATGTGGTAGGGAGTTGTTGTTATGTGTATGTCCTGGGAGCATTCATTTAAATGGTGGTCTTGTGTGTGTTGGAGCATGGTTGTGAGAGGTTGGTTGGTTAGTCTTGGAGCATTCATGTTTAGGTGTTTGGTAGAGGAGTACTGTTAGGGTTTGATGTCCGTTTGCATGTTATGGGTTTAGTACTTGCTTATGGGCTAGTCCGTGCGTGATGTGTATTACTGGGACCATAGTTATATGTATGGGGAATATAAATCTATGCACGAATATGCATAGCCAAATACCCCCTGCCCGGGGGGGGAAGGGGGGGGGGCTAAGCATAGGTGGCATAGATGCGGTAGTTGGTGGGGTTAGGTTTGTTCCTGTAGTTGAAAACAATAGCGGCTTTTCGAGCCGTAGGTCTCGGGTAGTGGCCGAGCAGGAATAATGGCTTATTTTATGTTTTTCTTAGGGATTTGCTTTGCAGTGGGTGTTTTGGGTGTGGCGTCGAATCCTTCGCCATATTATGGGGTTGTTGGTTTGGTGTTAGCGTCTGTGGCAGGGTGTGGATGGTTATTAGGCCTTGGGGTCTCGTTTGTGGCTTTGGTGTTGTTTATGGTGTATCTTGGGGGTATGTTGGTGGTGTTTGTTTACTCAGTAGCTTTAGCAGCGGAACCTTTCCCTGAGGCTTGGGGAGATTGACGGGTGATTGGGTATGCGGCGGCGTTTGTGGCGGTTGTTTTCGTGGGGCTGGTGTTTGGGGGGTTTATAGGGTCTTGGAAGTTTGGGGTAGTTACTGTGAATAATGTTGGGTTGTCTGTCATTCGATTGGATTTTAGTGGGGTTTCCATGTTTTATTCGCATGGGGCGGGTATGTTTTTAGTGGCGGGTTGAGGGTTGTTGTTGACCTTGTTTGTTGTGTTGGAGCTTGTGCGGGGGTTATCGCGGGGTGCTATTCGGGCGGTTTAGGGGCTGGATCAGAGAATAGTTTATTGAAAATACCAGCTTTGGGAGCTGGAGATAAAGGTTTGAGTCCTTTTTTTCTGAGTCTTCGGGTACTCTAAGAAGTGGTGAGTCTTCAATCTTTGGTTTACAAGACCAATGTTTTTATAAACTATTAGAGTATTTAGCAGTTAAGTATTTTGTTCTCTAGGGCGCTTACGGCGGGGAAGAGGAATAGGATGATGGTGAAGTAGGCGATTGAGGCGAGTTGGCCAATAATGATGAATGGGTGTTCGACGGGTTGGCTTCCTACTCATGTTAGGATAAGGAGATCGGCTACTAGTACTCAGAATAGGAGTTGAGAGAGTGGTCGGAATGTTATTGCTCGCTGTTTTGACTTGTGTAGGAAGGGGATTAGGAAGAGGATTAGTACGGAGGCGGCTAGGGCTAGTACACCTCCCAGTTTGTTTGGGATTGAGCGTAGGATGGCGTAGGCGAATAGGAAGTATCATTCTGGTTTGATGTGTGGTGGGGTTACTAGGGGGTTTGCGGGGGTGAAGTTTTCTGGGTCCCCTAGGAGATTGGGTGAGAATAGGGCTAGGGCTATTAGGGGTGTGATTATTAGGGTGAGTCCTAGAATATCTTTGAGGGAGAAGTAGGGGTGGAATGGGATTTTGTCGCAGTCTGATACGATTCCTAGTGGGTTATTTGAGCCGGATTCGTGCAGGAAGGTTAGATGGACTAGGGTGATTCCTGCAATTAGGAAAGGCAGTAGGAAATGGATGGCGAAAAATCGAGTTAGGGTTGGGTTGTCTACTGAGAACCCCCCTCAGGCTCATTCTACTAGGGTTTGTCCGATGTATGGAATGGCTGAAAATAGGTTGGTGATCACGGTGGCCCCTCAGAATGATATTTGCCCTCATGGTAGGACGTATCCTACGAAAGCAGTTGCTATGAGGGTGAGCAGGAGGATTACCCCTGTGTTTCAGGTTTCTTTGTATAGGTAGGAGCCGTAGTAGAGACCTCGTCCGATGTGTAAGTAGATGCAGATAAAGAAGAATGAGGCACCGTTAGCATGGAGATTGCGGATGAGCCATCCGTATTGGACGTCTCGGCATGTGTGGGCGACTGAGGAGAAGGCGAGTGAAGTGTCTGCAGTGTAGTGCATGGCTAGTAGGAGGCCTGTTAGAATTTGTGTGGCTAGGCAGATGGCCAGTAGAGAGCCGAAGTTTCATCAGGCAGAAATATTAGAGGGGGCAGGCAGGTCGATTAGGGAGTCGTTGACTATTTTTAGTAGGGGGTGAGATTTGCGGATGTTGGGGGCCAT